CTCTTAATGCTCCGGGCGAAAAGATGAAATCTTGGATTTTTGCGCATATCCCAATCCTTATTGATTATCTCATCACAGTTAAAATTTTCTTTTTTTTACTTTTTTTTATAAGTTCATTGAAGAAGTTTTATTTGCTCAGTAAGTTACTCCCACCCCTTTTTTTGTTTGTCCACTACTTCTTATGAATCGAAACAAACGAGTTCCGATAGAACTGGAAAATCAAATAAATAGTAATCTTTGACGAACAGGATCAATAATCATTATTATTTCCACACAAGAAAAGGAATTTTCCACCCTTTTCTTGTGTGGAAGATTAGGAAGACGAGTAATCCCTCCTAGAATCATTTGTTCCTTTCATTTATCCGCGTGTATTCTCTTCCTACTTATGCCTATTATCTATTAGAATTCGATTCTATTAGGTACAAAAAAACTATTGATGCATTACATGGCATTTACAATCTGCCAATGGGAGGCCTAGCATAGTCACAACACTCCCATTTTGATTGAAAAAAAGAAGGGGGGATCAAGTAGTCTTCTTCCCAATATACATACTATTGCTAGGAATGGGATACAAGCAATTTCCGGCATCTCGCAGAAAAACAGTATAAACAAAGCAAGCAAAACATTTTCCATGATTTTTTGAATCATACATAATTGCATCGATCACAACAATTCGGCTCTTTTTACCAGCTTGATGAATCCGTGGATCTAGAAATTCATTTCGGACAATTGAACCTTCTCAAACTGTTTCTTTTTTAGAACCAAAAAGATTTGTGCCAGAATAACAGATGCCAAGAAGAACAACAAACCTTGGACACGTAATGGATCTTGAAGTACTATTTCTGCATCTCCCTGACCAAATCCACCCACATTGGGATTACTCGTTAATGGTTGATCAAGCTTGATAGATTCACCCTCTGAAACAAGAAGTTCTGGTCCTGGAGGTATAATATCAACCACTTGGTGTCCATCCGATGCGTCAGCTATGGTTATTTCATACCCCCCTTTTTCTTTACGTACTATTCTGCTTACTATACCTGCTGCTGTAGCATTATAGACTGTATTGTTACTCTTGTTCCCATCGGGATAAATCTGACCTCTTCCCCTGTTCCCACCTACATATATGGGATACTTTAAGAAGTGAACGTCTTTCTTAGTAGCAGGGTCCGGGGAAAGAATGGGAAAGACGATTTCACTATATTTCTGACCAGGAACAGGACCTACCACAAGAATATTTCTTTTAGTGGGGCGATAACTCTGAAAAGACAGATTGCCTATCTTTTCTTTCATCTCGGGAGAAATACGATCGGGGGGAGCTAATTCGAATCCCTCGGGTAAAATAAGAACAGCCCCCACATTCAAAGCCCCCTTTTTCCCATTAGCAAGAACTTGTTTCAGTTGCATATCATAAGGGATTCGAACAACTGCTTCAAATACAGTATCAGGAAGCACAGCTTGTGGAACCTCAATATCCACGGGCTTATTAGCTAAATGGCAATTGGCGCATACAATACGCCCAGTTGCTTCTCGTGGATTTTCATAACCCTGCTGCGCAAAAATGGGATATGCATTTGAAATAGATGTCCGAGTTATGACATATATCATGATCGATACGGAAATGAATCGAGTCATCTGTTCCTTTACCCAAGAAAAGGTATTTCTATTTTGCATGGTCCAATTATTGATCCCGGAAATTTCTACAATAAATTAGGTAGGTAGCTAGTATAGTTCCCTATCCACGATTCTGCCATTGTACTGGAGGGGGAATCCCTTAGACGGGTAGAAGTATAAAGAGTGAGTCAGATTAAAAATGGTTTGTTTATGTACGAAGTCACATTCGGATTTGATTGATATCGGCAGATCAAATGAGTTCTTCATTCATTCATTGAATGATAAACCACTACAAGTGAAGGAGATACACGATTTAAATAATGGAAGATCCAATATTTCAAAATTGTATCTAGAATGACTGGAAAAGTGGAAACAAGACCAGATATAATTTGATTGTTATGAGCAAATCCAAAATCTTTGTAGACCGAACCAATCATTAGTTCCCAACCATGGGGCGAGTGGAATCCGATACATAAATCAGTTAATAAAAGAATAGAAAAAGCTTTTATTGTGTCGCTTAAGTTATAGAGGAATTCCTGAACCCAAGAATTAAGAATGACAAGTTCTTCATTACCCAGAATAGAATAACCACTTAGAATAGCAAAACAGATTATATTTGTCGAGAAATGCAAAATTATATGGATATGATCTTCATTGTGCATTTTGACCAATTGTATTGTTTCTTTGTGGATTCCTATACGAAGCTTTTGTATCTGTGTCTCCGGGTACTCCTTTATCATTTCGTCCAACAGGAATAGTTGTTCTAATTCTATGAATCTTTCTAGAACGTTCTTCTCTTGAATATCATTCAAAAAAGTTTCGGATTGCCTTGTATTCCACCAATTAGTAACTAAAGGTTCCAGACTTTTATTAAATGAGAGAGAGATCCACCAGGGCAAAAAGACTATAGATGCAAGATATGGGAGGGGAGTCAATGCTTTCTTTTTTGGCACTTTTAATCTGTTCTGTAAATTGTTAATGAAACTGCCTCATTCGCCGACTCTATCTGATCCGATATTTCTATGAAGCATGAGTTCTATAACAAGGTATGGAACCTATGGATCGGATCTATTCCTTCTTTTTTTTTTGAATTGTTTAGTCCTTGGATCTAGAAAGAATATAGAAATAGAATAAAGGTCCGTTTCGAATGAAGAAATAATCAAGTTCCCAGATATCTCAATTGGTCAAATTCGAACCAATTGTATCTTCATTTGTTCCTTTCGATGAATGCCCGAAAAACCACTTGAAGTAATGAATATTATTCGGATTTCGAGACGAAAGAACTCCCCCCGGATCAATCAATTATTTCGAAATGTTTCACTGGCTACCCACAGCCCAGGAATAATTGAGGGGATATTTCTGAAGAATATTGATGATGAAATCCGAAATGGGTGGCAAAACAAGAGAGAAATTGAATAGTTATGAGAGATCCAATCGTTTGGTCATCAAGGAGCAAAAGAAAGGATAAAAAAAAAAGAAACATCGATTGACGAAAGAGAGATAATTTACGAGATACGATCCATCTGTATCTAACGTATCAATTCAAAATATTGGTCCTAAAAAGATGAATTCTGTACTGTATTCCGAAATGTTCTGATATGTGTGATGAATACATACTTATTAGATTTGTTACTAGTATGAAAGAATTGAGTTTCGTTCCATATGTAAAAAAAAGAGTTTTTGTTTTGGTGGATAAAAATAGCTTCTTATTATGGTTGTTCCGTATTCGTCCGCCTGCTTTATTCTATGGGCCACAACACAACGGTATTACCAACGGAACGGGGGAAATAGAATCGAACATGTTTTGCTCGAATAAACGTTCCGAAGAAACTTCAGTTATATTAAAAAGGGGATTCCTGAGTTCCTTCCCTCATGCGGAGAAAGCATTCATTCTTCAGTTCATTTCAAAATACTTCAATTGGTACGCGCAAGAAATAAGCCGATTCAGCAGCTTTTTGTTCAATTTCTCGTGGAGTAAAATTCTCATCGGTACGAGTCAAGGGAATGGCTCCCTGGCCTCTGATTTCCATATAAAGGACACGACGGGGATAAAGACCCTCTTTAACTTCCATTCTGATTGACTGGATATCTCTCATAAGGAATCGAAGGAAGATGCGACGATTTATTCCAGGAAATCCCCAACGAAAAATACACACTATTCCTTCTTTTCTATCAAAAAGATCATAACCACTACCTACATTCCACGAAATTGTGCACCACAAATAGGAACTAATGAACAGACCAGCGATCCCATAGAAAGACATCACGATTCCTTGGGGAAAAAAAAGGATTTCCTGAGAGGGAAATACGGATATCAGATTCATACCAAGATAACTGGAAGTTCCAACCAATAAGAATCCTAGTGAACCGAAAAAAAGGATACAGGCCCAGCAGAAATTACTTGTTTTTCGAGACCCCGTTATAAGTTCTATCCATATACGTTCGGATTGCCAGTTCATACTCGATCCAGTTGCATTCTATTGGAATTGAGAGAATAGAATAAGCCAAATGAATTTGACTTTACTTTTTTTTGTTTTGATACCGAAGTAACTCTCATCAACTAGCACTATTATGATGTAAACCATTAGGAGTAATTCATCGAATTGGTTAGATAGAAAATAATAACATCCCCTTCATATGATCCCACTATGTATATCTACATACAGATAGATACATTGACTTTCTATTTCAGATATTCACTGATCTATTTGAAAACAAAAACAGCTATACCCACATATAATATACATGCATTTATCCATATATCATGGATCTGCATGCATAACAATAACAGCTTTTTTATTTGTGCTCGGAGGGAGTCACATGTCGTACCGTGCCCTATTCCACTAAAAGATATCTGTATTATGATCCAAGTCCAAGTGTTAAAATAAATTGATGAGATTTGATCCCATCGGATCTAAACAATCTTGTTTTTTTGAACATGAAGAGATAAAGAAGCCATTGCAATTGCCGGAAATACTAGGCCCACTAAAGGCACAAAAATAGAGGGTAAATTGAAATCTGTCATAGAATAGGTGCCTCGATTTAATATTTGTACTTGTTAGAAATTTGTACTTGTTAGAAATATATCTTATGATAAGTATATTTATTATAAGTATATAATAAGTGCAAGGAATGTAGAACTAAATAAGTGTACCTATTCATCTTTCTACACAAAATATATGTATGATAATCCGCTTTTTGATTCTTGTTCTCCCGTCCTTATCTTAGAATAAAGAGTTTCTTACGAGTTCCCTAAGGATTCGTTAGAATCCGATCCAACAGGGATTCATAGTAAAAAAAAGGAGGTTCTCGGGAGATATAGATATAGAAATATGCAACATTTCTATTATAGATTTTCATTATTCTATATATTAATACGTAAGAAGGAA